AAAGATCCTGATGCTCTTTCAACTAATATGTCGGAGTGTGAAATATGTGTTGATAAAAAAGACGTGTTGATTATTTATTCATTGGTTCAAATGATAATGATTCAAATTCAGAGACAATATCAATTACATAGTTGTAGATATGAGTTGTATTGTATGAGTGATATAGAATCAATAAATAGTTTCCATCATTATATTTCGGAATGGTGGGAGTTGGAAGGTCTCCTTCTTATTGATTGCTCTAATTCTTATGAATCTATACCAATCTGTGGAGTATTAGATAAAATGAAAAGAATCTTTAATAATGATGATAATCTCTATCGACTTTTTGCGTCATTAATTAAGATTCCTATCCGTTATGAAGGGGGTAGAAGTAGCTCCAATATTGATAGTATTTCGAAACTTCCGTACCTGAGCTATATACTATTTGATATTTATATGGATAATATCGATCGGTTTATAAAAGATTGCTATCCTGTTTTTAAATATGCGCGCTTTCGAAGTTATATGGTTATAGGTTTCAATTCAATAGATGAAAAAATAACATTTATGTATGAAAAGGAATCAATATTTTAAAAGTACTTGTTACCAAAACCATTTACGACGCTTCTTTTAAGGGATTCGTTTCCTGTTCCTTTTATGAAAGAATGGTATATATACGTTAAAAGTAACGGAGGGTGTGAAATAAGACATCGATTGAATGATCCAATGATCCACATTCAGAAGTCGTCATATAAACCAATTCGAACTAAAAAAAGAGTCCCTTATTCGTGGGAGTCTAAAGATCAAAAATAATAAGGGCTAGCAGTATGGCAGAGAGTTGGAATTCATTCGAATGATAAGATCTCAAACAATAAGGAACGAGGAAGATCAATGCCTTTGAATTGTTCGAGGGAATATCTGCCGTTTAACAGTATCGGGTATTCTGATATGTGATAGCTCTTTAACATTGGTTTAAACGCTCTCTAGGAGAGCAATATCCTTTAATTGTTCGGAGAGAAAGACGTTGTTTAGCAGGTTTAAGGTAGTTCGATACTCGATCGTTTCTTACCTTAGGGTTAAACCTTCTTATTTTCATTGAACCGGATAAAGGAGATCCTTGATCGACCCTAGCAAACCCCAATTAACGATATGCTTGACTGGAGTAAGGGATCCCTTGAAAGGGGCACGTACGTGTTTAGTATAAAGAAAGTAAGGAACAACTATCTTCTTAGTGTAAGTTAGTGTCGTTAAATACAGATTTTATCAAACTAATGAAACAAAACCAGCTATCTCCCGTTGCTATTCCTAAATCCGACCTCGATCAAACTCCTATTACCGAAGCTAACGAGTGGAACGAGCATAAGGATAAGGTTTACCAGTATGGCAGAGTTTCGTAGCCAAGTTAAAGACGTGCCAACTTTTCAAACTCTTTCTTAAGCGCTGGTTCTGCTTTCACTATATGAGCAATATAAGAGCATATAAACGATAGGGCAAGATAGAAACAATAGCAACAGGAAGCTCTTAGCCGGTCTATCGAACGTCCCTTGTTATTAGGCTTTAGCAACAGGAAGAGGAGATGGTTCATTAATACTAGTTTAGTTAAATAACTATGTTGTTAGCTCCGGTCGAGCTCTTCCTCCAATAACAAAAGGAACAACTGGTTATGATATTCTTAAATCGGGGTATAAAGACCATAATTGGCGTAGATTAGTAATTAGAAACTAGATTCTCCTATATGCATCTTATTATTGGTATGGTGTATTGGAATTAGCTAAAGGAGCTATAAGAGGAATGTAGCTACAGAGAAACAGTAGCTGCAGTAAGAATAGAGCTATAAAACAGTAGTTAAAGCACCTATTAAGACAGGAATAAGAAGTAGCGAAAACGAGTCTAGCACAAATAAGAAGATAAGAGCAACCGATCTTCTTTCTTTAGCAGGCACTCTATAGGGGATTTTATCAGCACTCTCAAGGGTCAGGGTTAGGGGTATGATAATCAGTAAGATAGGGAACAAGAGAACAAGAAAGGGTTTGGTTAACTAGTTTTCTCTTTAACAGCAGGAACTACAATCAAGTATACTCTTTCAGTCGAAGTAGGTCTTAATCGTCCGAGCTCTTTTATAGAGAGCTCTCACTCAAGTCAAGCAGATCCGGCAGGTAGCAACATGTCCGTGGTATCGGAAGAGCTGCATTCATTAGTATGTTAGTTCATTACTTCCTTAGTCCTAATGAGTTCAGTCGCAGCATTTCCCTGCTGGATGTCTGGCCTCTAGATAGGCCTGTAACCGTAGTTAGGAAGTCTCCTGTATGATTCCTTGAAACATTTGATTCCATCAAATCAATTGATCCTATCAGTACTAAAAAGATCAGACACCGAAATAAAAAGTATCCAACCTATATCCCATCTGGGCAATCTAAAAGTCAAAATAGGAAACCCTTCCTGGTAGCTGATACGGAGACAATTTCATTAGATAAAGAGAAAGGTGCAAGAGTCCACAGTACCTTAAGGATCCTGTAAGAAGGTAAGTTCCGATTTTCATTTAGCTTCCATTTCGTGAGTCTCACAAGAGGGTCCGCATGCCAAAAAAGACATAGTGCCTACTACGCCCCTAAATAAAGGATAAGGAAATTGGACACGAGCGAGAGCTAGACTGACTCTTGGCCCAATGCTCGTGGGCGATGAAGACTGACGACCCCTTCTGCCTAACTTTCTCTTTGCAAGAATTAGCTCTTCGAGAATGCGCTGCAAGCCTAGGATTCGTATCATCTAGCGTATAATCCCAATTGGCTGAATTGGCTCTGGATTCTCTTAGGTTAGAAAAAGAATTCCCATTCCCGGTCCAATCAAAGTACTACTGACTTTTCAGCAGATTCAATAGCTGCGGTTTCATGAAATGAAAAGATACCTTCTAAGGAAGGGAAGGAAGAACGGCATGCATATATGGTAAAATATATATAAGTAGGATCAATCCCCCTCTTAAGGTTAGACTTTGTTCGCTTAGCCTCATCGTCGTTTGGAAGGGAAGTAGACAAACTAAACTGGAAACCGCAGGGAGGGCTGCAAAGCTTTACGTGTGTCAACGAAGTGATTAACTTGCTAGAAGCACAACCGAACCCGCAAGCACGATGGACCGCCGGCAATCATATAATATATGATTTCACTCTTTTTATTTCATTTGTTGCGAGCTTAGCTGAGCATGGAGCTGGTCTGTGGGAGGGTAAGATTCTCTCTCCTTCTTTCTTTCGAACTTTGCTCTTAAGTCTTTTTTTTAACCGGAATTTTGAACGAAGGGCGTAAAGACGAGTTCCAAGAGTCGTCTAAGCACATCCATTCTCTTAGGGCTTAGGGGATGCCAAAAGCTAGCCTCACTCTCATATCTCTTTACCTTTCTACCACGGTCGAAGGAATGTGTCCCAGGGCAGCAGGTAAGGTAATCGGAAAATTGATCAAGGGCTTCTCCTACAAAGACGATCGCGAATGGGGCTCCCCTGCAACCTAATTCCTTCCCTCTCACCCGAGTCTTAATCTCAAAGAAAGGGAATTGGCCCTGATACGGCTTCGAAGACTGTTAGACATGGACTGCTAGCGGAGTGGAAAGAAGGACTTGTTACATCCTCAAAAGAGTGAAAAGTACCTCAACGAATAGAAAAAAAAGTAAAGACAAGAAGAAATCCAGTCTAGCCGCAATAAACTACATGAAAGCAAGCAGAGGAAGCGGGGAAGTACTTGAGAGAATGGAGGGCAGGGACCCCTAATCGAAAGCAAGGTGCGTAGCGGGAATCGGGATATACTGATTAACCTACCTTTGGAGAGCTGCGAATCCTTAGATTGCTACCAACTAGACTAAAAGATAGAATGAAGATAGTGCTTGACTTACATACGTTATTTCCTAAACGAAGGGTATACCAATCAACAACATGGGAGAGGTCAAAGACCAATTGACGAGTTTACCTGGATGAACCATTTGAACTAGTCAATTTCGAACGAGAAACCACCCTCGTGGGTGACTGGCCATATGAGGGTCCAAAGCAGTATATCCTCTTTTCTAAGCTAGAAAGCTAGTTCACAATAAAGCAGAGGGGTAGCTAATGGAAAGCTACAAAGCAGGGGAAGGAGCTAGACCACCACTTTCTGGCCTAAAATCTCAAGTTACCTGCTCTCAAGGAATGGGACTACTGGTACCAAAACTTCACCTTGATCAGTTGAAAGTTTCACTCCCTTTGTTTCCTCTTGCAACTTCTATACCAAGAAAATCTCTCATCTTTCCCAGATCCTTGATTGTGAATGCCTCATCCAAATGCTTCTTCAAGAATAGTTGGAATTGGAGTCCCTGCATTGTGATCTACATCTTCTTCACAGTGCAGTTGTGGCAACATCTGTATACAGTGAGGAAGCTTGTTAAACTCTTCTGAACTTTGCTTAAAAGGAAATATATGCTCCTTAAACTCTACATCTCTTGACACAAAGATCTTCCTTGTCTCTAAATCCATTAATCTGTAAGCTTTTTGTCCACCAGGGTAACCTAAAAGGACACATCTCACACCCTTTTCTGTGAGTGTTAACTGCATAACAAAGGCATCCCACCACCCTAAGGTGATCATAATCAGGAAACTTCTTCATCAATCTTTCATAGGGGGTCTTCCATTTGAGCACAGAGGATGGAAGTCAATTTATGATGTGAGTTGCTGCTAGAACACACTCTCCCCATAAATTCTTAATCTGTTGCAGTTTAGAAGATGCCCTGATGTGTTTACTTCTGAAGTTGAGTGGGCCATTAAATGTGGCAGAAGAAATAAGCCTCAACATCAGATTTATTTTATGTTTTTTCAATTTGTAGCTCTCTCTCTTCTGTCATGTGTTTTATAATGTATTATATGTGTTTTAAAATGCTGGCTATGATTAACACTTCTTCTTTCCGCTTCCTTGATACACTTGCTTCGTTTTGAAGGAGGGGAAACTAGAAAATGGCTAAGAGAAGTACTTCTCTTTGGAGCTTGTTTTTGTCCCCAAGGGTTAGAGCTGCAGCTTCTGCTTCACCTGGGTTGTCTCCTCAATGCGGACTGGAACTTATATACTTCAATAGTTCGCTAACCACTCGGAGCTGTTTTGCAGTTAAGGATATAAGCTAGTTGGTTCTTTGTCTCATATGGCTCTTCGATTAGGACTTTTGGGGGAAGGGTAAAGACTGCCCAATGGGCTCATTCCTAGTGAATGGAGGGTTGTAATAGCTTAAGCGAAGCTTTTGGAAAGAATGCGTTTTTGAGTTTGGTTGGTTTGTCTATGTGTGTGTAAGTTGAACGGCTTGAGTTCGTTCGACTAATGGGGGGGTGCCATAATTGGTAGCCCGTTAGTCTCTCTTGCTGGCCAAAAAGAAGCTAAAAGCGGAGTCTTTGTCTTCGCTTCCCTAGTCTGACTGATTCATCCGTTAAAAGAAGAAGTCATAAAGCACGAGGAACTATTTAAGTAGGCCTTAGTTAAGGCATCCTTCGACAGGTGATCGACCAACAATGATATAAAAAAGAATGAAGATAGATATAGCGTTAAGGAGATAACAGCTCGGGAAGCAACAAGGGCTAAGAGGAGATAGGTGTTTGCTTCTAGCTCTACGGCTAGCAATTACCTTTGCTTGTATGTTCACAAGTAGTTTTACCAAAGCGAAAACGACTAGAAAAGGGTCTCCTGTTTAGAATGTTTTTTCAATTTGTAGCTCTCTCTCTTCTGTCATGTGTTCTCTCTCTTCTGTCATGTGTTCTCTCTCTTCTGTCATGTGTTTTTACAAAATTTTTATATGCCTATATGAGAAGTGAAACGTCGCTTTATCTGCAATATGATTAAGGTACTGTACTAGTAGTTACTCGACTGTAAAGGTAAAGGAGAGGTTCGAAGATGCTCGTAAGAGGAACGATGTTGACTGATTGCTCAGTCAATCACTCGATAAGATTGAATTATTAAGGGCTCATGTAGCCCATTAGAATGAGTTTTCTTGTCTGAATGTGGATGACACACCAATGAATCGTTAAATGTTGTTTTATCAGTAATAATCTCGCTATCATAGTTAAGGTGCGTAGTTACTCTAAGCTATGCAACGAGGTCCATCAAAGGGATTAGATTACAGAAAACGCATTAGAAAGCTATCTAGAGCCCTATAGAATGAAGAAAGGCCTTTGGTTCACATAGTTTCCTAACCAGTAGGTTAGTGACTTACGTACCTATTGGTAAAGCCGGCCTACACGACCCTATAGGTGGGAAAGAAACATGTTTTTCTTATGACTTGAAGTTGGCCACCGGGCCTTCCCTTTTTTTAGCTATGAGTGACTACGTTCCTTAAACCAAAGGACTACTAAAAAGGAACCCCTCATCACTGTTACCAGCAACGAGGTCAAGTGTTGTGTGCGTACCTGAAAGTGGTACACGTTAACCATTCATATAGGGAATCGTTAACAAGATGACCAGAAAACGAAATTTAACGCTATTCTTTCTATCGAAAGACCGAAAAAATAAGAAATAGAAGTCAGGGTTGTAATAGCTAAAGCTATGCTTTTGGAAAGAAATGTAGCTTTTCCACCTAAAAGAAGTTATTTTGGGGCTTTCGGACTAGGCAGGCTGTTTCTATTAGGTTTGATGGGTACTAAATAGCGAGTAAACCCATCTATCTACAGTAGGAGTTAACCGGCCTTTTACAGTCAAAAAAAAAGAAGAGGAAGAGAAGGTAATTCCTATTTGCTTACTTGGACAGGAGAGATCTAATTAATAGAGAAGTGAGGACAAGGGAGCAGTTGAGATGGTACGAATGGGATGGATGTCACTTGCTCTATAATCTTCCTTCTAATAAAAAACAGGACTAACCATAATATACTAAATAACGAGACTAAAGCACTACCGGTACCACCTAGCGTAAGAGTTAACAGTCAGTCCTATCTTAAATAAAGTACTATCATTTAGAAAGCATTCTTAATTAATGCTTTTCCTAATCTCTTGCAGGCTAGTTCCTTTCGATTGCAGCAAGTTCCAAACCAGACCAGTACTATACTAACTTCTTCAAACCTTCTTCCTTCGTTTTCTTTGCTTAGTCTGTTTTGGTCGAGGAATTGACACCAAGGATTCACATTTGGCATCATCACTGCCCACTAATAAGCTTTCTTCACTAAGAGTTGTTTTATCAATATCCGAATTTGGAATCTTTTTCCTCTTTCTAGTTTTTTTCTTTCTTAGAAGATCATCATCTACAACCGTAGCATCAATCTTAGTTTTATTACTAAAAAACGGAATTCTCTCTTCTTCATCTTCTTTTGCCATCTCACGTATTAAACATCGTAATTCATCAACACATTTGTGCAATTCCATTTTCAAACATCCTACAAACTTTGAAAAGAAAGATAGATATCTCATTTTAGACTGATTTTTATCACATTAAGCTAAAAGAGGGTGTTTTCTTTTTCATATGAGAGTCTCTACCCACTGGACTAGACAGGTATCTTAGATTTGATTCATAGATACAAGCTAACTACCGTTAGGTAGAAATTCAGTAAGAATAGAAGCCTGCATGGTTTTTTCACTCCGATCATAAGAGGATCTGCGCCAATACTGATTCTTCAGTATACAGATTTATCGACCGGAGTCAGACTTCGCTGGAAAAGAAGCATTTCAATACTTTATTCCCTATCCCACGAATTATCCATTCTCTAGAGATACCTCTAGTACGAGACACTTCTAGCTCTGATATCCGAATTCTACGTTTCAATATTCTTTTATATATCGAGTAAGCGACTCGCAACACCCTTAATTCAAACACTAAGCTAGTAAAAAACCATGATAAGAAAGACAGAATTCAACATCTCTAGGGAACCAAAATATTCTAGAATCTTTTATTAAACAGCATTCGATTAAACGAAAAGAGCGGGATGATAAGGACACACAAAAGCAGAAACATCTCATTAACAATACACCATCATTAGACACTTATTTAAATCTTCTAGAAAGAGTCGACGGACTCTTCTATTCTAGTCTTCCCGGCGACCGGGGGCGAGGTGGGTGGTGGCCTGCACAATCAGGGCTTGTTGCTCGTTGAGGAGGTTCCGTTTGCTGTCTTCCAGATCGCGAATGCGGCGCTGGATCCATAGCATGGCTGCAGCCACAAGCGCTGGATCGATGGGAGGCGGGTGCTCCCAGAACAGAGCAAGCCTTTGCTCACATTCGAGCTTCTCGGCTTCTACCAAACGGATTTCGTTCTGAATTGTTGCTAGCCTTTCTGAGGTAGGGATATCCATTTTTTTTTACTTAAAGTTTTTCTTCTACCTCTCTCTTTGAAAATATAGACTGAAAGAAGCTTCTATTTATAGGCCTTGGAGGCGCTTAACTCTTTCTTATTATTAGTAATAAATAATTGTTGTCTTAGTTTCATAACATGTTTCAACCCCGGCTTTTCATGAATATGGAACCAGATCCACTAGATTTTAGTGTGCTTAATAATTCTCTTCGTACGGATTGGAGTACGAAAGGCCCTGCCCCAAAAACGAATAAAATAGTCCTTTTTTTTTGGCGGGTACCGCCACGCGGCTTAATTCCGATCACTCCCTCAGGAAGAGGAGGTAATAATAGAACGCACATCAGAGAGTACTCCCCTTTCTCGTCTAATAAGGCAGGTTTCCAAAGCCCCTTTCTTAAGAGATAGAGCACTCCTTACTCGACAGCTCAAAGCTGACCAGTACAAAAAGCATGTGATCTGTCCTTAACCTTCTAATAAGCGACTACATACCTCGTTTACGTAACCTACTTGCACTATTTAGCCCTGCCTACTCCGATTGAACTCGCTTCTACTTGTCTTTTTTTTATTGGCTGATTTGTACCCGGGTACATCTGGAACTTCCCTCGCCCAATCCTCACTCGACAGCTCCGTCCTTTCTTAGGTGAGCTACGTGAGACCGAAGCTAGCTCTCTTTCTTTTCTTTCTCCGGAAAGACGGAAAAGCCCCTTTCCAGCTCACTCTGTCAGTCCACTAAGACCGGTATAGAGTAAGTCAGTACAGCACTAGCACTAGCAATAGCTTTTTCAGTACAATGAGTCCCCTTCTCCACGACCACTCTTATTTGTTTTCATTTGGGCTTTCCTCATGCTTCTAATAATTCCAAATAAAACAGCCCCTCACCTCTAGTCCACCACTAGACTTAGGAGAACACACAAGATCCCAAGCTATAGGAGAACTCTTTAGAGTAAGTGGCCTTACCTTCCCCCCCCAAAATTACTACAAATGTTAGTAATCTTCCGGAGCACGGCTTTTGGTAACAAAAAGATAGAAGCCCAATACACATGGAGAGACATGAGTACAGAGTTAACAAGAACCAATCTCCCAGCATAAGAAAGGTGCCTTGAGGCCCACACTCTCAATCTAGCAGTCATTTTATCAGTGATAATATTACAATCACTAACAGAAAGTCTTTTATGAGAAATAAGAACTCCTAGGTACTACAATGGGAGAGTACCTTTAGAGAACCGGGTGAGTTGTAATATATTCTCAACAATATCAATAGGCATCCTCCTACAGTAAACAGCAGACTTTCCAGCATTAGCAACCAAACCAGAACTAACTGAGAAGGTAGCAAACCCTCTTAGGAGCAAAACAACTGAGGCCACATTACCCTTGCAGAACATAAGTAAGTCATCAGCAAAAGCTAGATGATTTAGCTTTAAATGAGAACAACCAGGATGAAAACCATGCATTTATCCTACTTCATTCAAGACTATAGTAAAGTATTCCATACATATTTAAAATAACAGAGGGGAGACAGGATCACCCTGTATTAGACCTCTTTTACCCTCAAAATACCCATGTAAAGTACCATTCACCATCACTGAATACTTTGGTGTTGACACACAAAGCATAATCCACTGAATGAACTGAGAAGGAAAATTAAGAGCATCCAGTATCTCCTTCAAAAAAATCCCAATGTATGGAATCATAAGCTTTTTTCAAGTCAAGCTTAATCAAACATCTAGGGGGCACATTCTTTCTATTAAAAAATCTAAGAAGATCTTGAGAAAGAATAATATTATGAACAATAGACCTATCTTTCACAAATGCACCTTGACAATCTGTCACAATATCATGGAGGACATGTTGAAGTCTATTACAAAGCATTTTTAGAAATTACTTGATAGATGGTGTTACAGCAAGCTATGGGCCTAAATTATTTATGACAAGAGTGTTGGTTCCCTTCCCTATCCTCCATAGAATTCAACTTCACCAGGAAGTAGCCATCATCATGATAAAACACAGTAGGTTTACTCACAAAGTTCCAATCACGAGCAATATAACGGTGCATATTTAGCAATAGTAGGAAAAACACCAACCACATAAAGCACAATAGAATTCATCCATGGCATAGCAGCTGAATCCAATTCATTCTTCAATAAACTAGCATGTGGCTTACCATCTCTTAAAACAGGGGAGACAAAATGAAGAGGCCTACCTTTAGCAGTAAGTTGAGCACCAGAAACAATAGAGGACCAAGCAATGTCTCCTTGCATAATATGGATTCCAAACATTCATGATCTGGATGTGAATGAGTCGAATTACTTATCCCTCGGTCTATTCGTGAACTATCTCTCCAGGGATTGTGAAAGAGGGTCTACTAGAAAGATTCTTGTTATTGCTTCGATGGATATTGAGTTCAAACTCATTTGAATGAACTAGATACCCTATCTTACTGATGTCCTACGACTCTTGTAAAAACAAGAGATTGAGACGCTCTTAGCTCCTGACAAGAGAGCGACCAAAGTTGCTTTGAGGCTAGCTTTGACCAGAATGCTCTTTGTCTAAGGGGTGGATCCTGGGTGAAGACTGTAGAAAAAAGCTCACAATTCTCAATCTAGTGTTAATCAGACTATGGAAAGACATAATGGTAGGAATCGAACAATGGAAGCACCAACAACCCCAAGCCCTGAAGTGCCTTCTGAACCATTGATGCACTCTTCTTTGGTCCATCCAAGTGCAGGTATGGTTCCAATAAGTGTTCATAATCCCATTTTAGCTTTGAATCGAGCCCTTGGGTTATCTATGGGAGAGTTGGAAACTGGAGGAACAATAACCAATGGAACAGTAAATTCTGTTCCAATTTCTGAGAAAACAAATGGAGCTGGGGCTGGGGATGGGTCTAACGGCTCTATCACAGCAAGGATGCAAGCGTTGAATGATGATATTACTAGGGCTCTTGCTAATGTGGGTACACAGACCAAAAATACCCCTATTGTTCCTGTTCCTGAAGCACAGAACACTAGAATGGTGAATAGGAGATTGGAGACGTAGGGAACAAATGAAACTTTGCCTTCTGATCCATGGGCTGGTCTCTTTGCTGGGTCTCGTCTTGCTGCTAAAGGTACTTCTCTGGACTTTGTTGCCCCCATGGTCAAGGAAGGGGGGAAGATTGCTCAACTTCAAAAGGAGGATTTGGAGGCTATGTCTAGCAAGTGGGTTACATCAATGGTAATGTATATTGTTGGTGAGATTCCTACAATTGCATCTATTAGACGTTTCATTGCTAGCAATTGGAATCATGTAGCTCAACCTGAAATATTCTTGCATGATGAATAAGCAATTAAAATGAAACTTTCCAAATCATTCTTTACACAAAGACATCAGACTTCTCCACCTAAGACTATCCCTAAGTGCAAAACAAACCACCTGCAATTACAAAGGAAGAACAAAAGTCAACTACAGACTCTCAATCCAAGATATTTCACTTGCAGACACTTTTTTTCTCACGAACTAGGTGGCAATCAACTTCAATGTGCTTCGTCCTTTCCTTTCCTCTAATGGGCTGCTTTCCTTGCTTGCATCTGATCTAAGCCTATCGCCTGCTTCCAACTGCCTTTCTATTGTGCCTGCTGTTAACTCTTGTTTACTTTTTTTTAGGAGAGTGCCTTACTCAGAAGTAATAGACTGATTAAATTAAAGGTAATTCCTCTTCACTTACTTGAATAAGTAAGGAGCTGCAGATGAATCTGACTCTATCAATTCCTTCCTTTAATCTGCCTTGATCCTATATACCAAAGGAAACTGATTCAACCAGAACTACGTGAGAGTTTCAAAGCTATTAGTTTTCTTCTATTATGCCATAATATATAGTGGCTTACTTGCCTGAAAGCTTAATAGGAGAAGGTGACTGAGCTGACCGGAACTGTGACTGGCTTGCTATAAGAAATCTGGATCCGCTGAAGCTCATTTGCGACACCTTAGGTAGCACCAACTCAAAGTCCGCTTTCGTTGCCACTGGGCTAGAGAATACCAATAGAATAGCACAATAGAAAAAAGCACTACTTCCTTGTAAACACGATTGTGCCCCACACCCATGAGTCACTTCATTTTAGGCGACATTCCACGCACAACTCGCATTGAAGACTGCCCACACGAGAAAGGAGCTATCGCCCGCCCCGCCTTCGAATCTTTTTCTTTCTCCTGGACTGTATTGTATAGGAATTGCTATAAGGCCTCCACTAAACATACCCCTTGAGGTAGAGTAAAAGCCCTGTAGAATATCATTCAAAAGTCTTGAAGAAGTTTGAATCGATCTATCTTCTGGTCTGCAAAGGCTGATTAGTAGCCCTTCAATTACATCTCACCTGCCCGCGGAAGCATGCATAGGAGTAGAACTGAATGGATTGGTCCTTTAGATTTCATCCATATTAACCTTTGTCTCTTGACTAGTAGCCTCAAAAGGGGCATGGATGCCCCTTCCTTTCCTCTCGAATGTATTGACTTCGCCTCTTGGGCTTTCCCGGTCAACAGTAGTTGACTAGGGCTTTAACGTCAACAGTAATGGAACAGATCATGAAGATCTCCCATAAGCTGTTGTGGGACTTTCCATTTAAGAAAGGTTGAGAGTATCCCACCTAGGTTAGTGGGCAGCGGAAGGGTGTACTCCGATCAGTGAGTTAAGGATCGATCTTGTAAACTATATCTTTCCGAGAAAAGTCCTTTACCTTAGTCCTCGAAATACCAGGGATTTTTGCACTTGAACGGAATCGAAGTTTCTTGGCAGCTAACTTTTAGTAAGCTACTCTTTTTTTTTAGTAGATGCGGAATAAAGAGGCAATGCCGAATGAGTTCTTCTCTTATTCTATAGATAATGGAATACGAAAGGTAGGCGGTCAGCCTAGGAGATCAGTGAAGTACCGACGACTTTACTTACTAGGTAAGTAAGAGGGTGAGTTTTCATACTGATAATAAACCTCATTTTTTTTTTAAACACAATCAACGTGAAAGCAGGCTCGGCACATGAAGTGGATGTCAGATTTTCAGCAATTCAATCTGGTGATAAGTTCGGAAGGGTTTCCCTAAGAAGCTGGCTGAGATGTTATGTTCTATGGGCCACTTTCCAGTTTCTAGCTTGCTGGTTGCTATGCAGTGCAGCCCAGTATGCCGAGTAAGTTGAAAGATATGAGCAGATTTTAACCTGCATTTTTTTTATAAGGGGCAGTTAACAGAATGAAGGTTGAAAGAAGAACTGCTATATTAGGGGTGCATACTGACGACTTGGTCACATACGTTTTCCAGGAATCGCAAAATTCCCTTATTCACACAGAAATATTTAAAAAGTTGTGCACTTTCACGAGGTAAATTAATTAAAAGAAACTTTGAAAAGAAGATCTCGGGCCAAGTTTGGTGAAAGCCAACGCCCTTTCTCATCTCAAAGTCCAAGGTATCGCGATAGAAAAAGGCTGCTTCAAGAATATGCCTGATGTCGGGATATGGTCTTTCTACAGCTCCCCTGAATCAACCATCTGTCGAGAAAAGGTAGTTTACTACTTAAAAGTTAGAGTAAGGAAGCACTGGTGGCAGTAGAAGGGAAGATTTAGAATCCTTTGCTATTGAATCCGATCTTACTCTTCTCGAATCTGCAGCAATAAGACGCAGATGTTCTCATGAATAATAGGGGCTTTTAGAGTGGCATTACCGGACGTGAATCAGAAGGTTAGAACGAATAAGCTAGCTCTTTGCAAGAAGGGCTTTTTGAAGGACAAATGCCAAATGCAAAGAAAGCAGAAGATGCTTCTTAGCCAGCTCGCTCTAGTCCCGTACGAGAAGGATGAGAAAAGGCCAAGGAGAGCATCGAATAGGAGGGAATAGCGCATACTTGGACCTGTACATTACGATTACGGAGAAGAACCAGTGAGACTACACCTCCCCTATTTAGTCCCAAGCATCGTCTGCCTCGTCCTGATTGACAGGTATATACTCGACGTAAAGTAGTTGAGACTGCCCCCGTGGATTCAGGTGCTTCACCAGACGATGCTTTTTCTACAGATCCTGCTCCAAATGATTTGGATCTTCCTGACCATACTTACAAGTGATCTCCGAAAATGGATTGAGCTCTCTGCTGTGCTCTTCAACAATTCTGTGTAAGTAAAGCTTCTCGGTCCTATAATCTCTCAGAGGCATCAGCACTAGCTTAGTTAGTTCGCTCTTTCTTTAGTTGCCTATCCTGGTCTGCTAGTTCCTCTCTTTGATGCTAAAATTTTGATTCCTCGCTCGAGCTGGAATCTTGTGAAGAAGGTCCCCTTCAAGCGCTATGACAGCACAATCGATCATCGCATCACTTCCGCTATGGAAAGGTAAGGATTTTGAACCGCTGCTTTTGCTTTGTCGGAGATGCCCTCTATTGGAAGATAAGTAGTTGGACAGTCACAAACCCCAACTAAAGGCCCCAAAAGACACGACAGAAGAAAGGGGAACGTAGCAGATCGACCGGATCGATCAGAGTAACCACTAGTAAGAAGAAGATCCACGAACTCTGCGATACCAGATTGGAAGCCCTGTCCTCTCCTCGGGGAAAGGCCCTTTTGAAGCTGAGAGGGAATAGCACTTAAGCAGAAGCCGGATAAAGATTTACATCAGTAACATCGTCTTCGGTTTGACTTCAAGGACTATATTGAAATCTCAGGAAATCCTTCAAAAGAGGCCAGGGATTGGGCTGATTGACCCCAGGTTACAAGACGAGAATCAGGTAAAGAGTTTAAGTACCAAAG